CTATGAAAATATTATCTTTTTTTCTATTCAGGCTACCGTGGGAAAGCCTAACGTAAATAGTGCAAAGTAGGTTACTGAAGCTATTTGTCCGAGTAGTACGTATGGGTGTTCAACCGGTTGTCTGCCTATTCATGTTAGGATTAAAAAGGTAGCGACTAGAGTTCAAAATGCTGCTTGTGATAGAGGTCGGAAAGAGTTAGACTCTTTCTTTGAGGTTTTAAGTATTGGCATTAGAAAGAGTACTAGTATTGCAGCTACTAGGGCTATCACTCCTCCAAGCTTATTAGGAATTGAGCGAAGTATTGCGTAAGCAAATAGGAAGTATCATTCTGGTTGAATATGAGGTGGTGTGACTAGGGGGTTAGCTGGAATAAATTTTTCTGGGTCTTTTAGTGCTCCTGGAAATAGGAGGGCTAGTGAAAAGAGGGTAACTATTAGAAGAATTGCTCCAACTATATCCTTTGTTGTGTAGTAAATATGAAATGGTGTCTTGTCATATTTTCTTTGTAGGCCTGTTGGGTTTTTAGCCCCTCTTTTGTGTAGAAATAGTAGGTGTATTATGGCTAAGGCTGCTATTATAAAGGGGAATAGGAAGTGAAAAGCAAAGAATCGTGTTAGGGTAGCTTTGTCTACTGAAAATCCTCCTCATAGTCATTGAACTATTGTTGTTCCTATGTATGGTATGGCGGATACTAGGTTGGTAATAACTGTGGCTGCTCAGAACGACATTTGTCCTCATACTAGTACGTATCCCATAAAAGCTGTGAGGGTTGTGACTAGGAACAGTATTACACCTATTTTTCATGTTTCTATCTTTTTGTAGGACCCGTAGTATAGTCCTCGTCCTATGTGAAAATACATGCAGATAAAGAAGAGTGATGCTCCTTTGGCGTGCACTTTACGGAGCAGTCACCCGTAATTTACGTCTCGGCAGATGTGTCTCACTGAGGAGAAGGCAAGTGTAATGTCTGCTGTGTAATGCATCGCAAGGAAAATGCCTGTTAGTATTTGAACTATTAAGCATAGGCCAAGTAGGGAGCCAAATTTTCATCATACTGATAATTTTGACGGTAGTGGAAGATCAACAAAGGTTCTTTTGAGTATCCGAAAGATTGGGTGTTCCTTTCGTATTGGAGCTGTCATATTTTTAACTTATATATAAGTAATGATAATCTATTTTACTTTTGTGATGATGCTTTTTGGTAGAACTTTGGTTTTTTATAGCTTCTCTCCCTATTTTTCCGCTTTGGGCTTGGTTGTTGTTTCTGTTTCTGGTTGTGTTAGTCTTTCTCTAATGGGAAGTTCTTTTATCTCTCTTGTTCTCCTTCTTGTCTATATGGGAGGAATGTTGGTTGTTTTTGCTTACTCTAGTGCTATCTCTGCTGAGCGTTTTCCCGTTGTTAAAAACTTGGGGGAGGTTGGAGGACTGTCTGTTCTTCTTTCTTCTTGGGTCTTTTTATCCTTTGATAATTTTCAGGATTTTAGAAATTATTTCTTTTGCTTTGTTTCAGGGGAAAGTTTATTAGGAAGAAGAACTTTTTATAATGGGGGTGGAGTTTTGGTTATCTTGGGTGTATTTGTTCTTCTTGTTGCTTTAATAGGAGCTTTAGTAATTTCTCGTGGAGTTGAAAAAAAAATAATTCGTGCTATTTAGTTATGATAGGAGTAAAAATGATAGGGATAAGATTATTACTATAGTTGTTATTGATGAAGAGATGTATCGCTTTATTAGTCCCGTCTGTCTTGTTTGATTAGTCTTTGTGGCGTACGATGCAGTGTTTGCAATTCCCTTTGGACCTATGTCTTCTTGTCATCCTCGGTCTAGTGTTCGCGTGGCGAAGAATAGAGAGGATATGAAGGAGAAGGTTAGGGTAATTGAATGTGCAACGTCTACGAAAAATCATTGCATAGTTGAGGTGTGAACTGGAAGCGTTTTTGAAGCTGATGATGTTAAAAACTTCATTGATACAATTAGTGCTGTTGTTCCTATTATTGTTACTGCAAGGGGTAGGGTCTTATCTGCAAATTTCACTTTGAATGAGGGTGTATTAATGATAAAAGTGGAGAAGAATCATCCTGAGATTATTGTTCCTATTGATAGTCGTAATAAAGCTTTTGTTAGGTTTTTGTTCTCTTCGCCTACCGGGGAAAGGGATTTTAGTGAAGCATTATCTAGAAAGCAGAAAAATACTATTCGGAATCTGTATACTGCTGTCAATAGTGTTGCTAGCATTCTTAAAAGTAGCCCTAATGTTTTTAGGAGAGTTGCTCTTGTAGCTTCCAAAATTAGGTCCTTTGAGTAAAATCCGGCTAGGAATGGGGTTCCCATTAGAGCTAATCTTCCCAGGGCTAAGCAAGCTGATGTTACTGGCAGGAGACTTCTTAGTCCCCCCATCTTTCGTAGGTCTTGTTCGTCTTTTAGTCTGTGTATGATTCTTCCTGAGCATAAAAATAGCATTGCCTTAAAGAAGGCATGCGTGCATATATGAAAAAAAGCTAGAATTGGTTGTCCAATGCCGATAGCTACGACCATCAGACCTAACTGTCTGGTGGTGGAGTATGCTATGATCTTCTTTATGTCGTGTTGTCCTATTGCTGTTGAGGCGGCAAATATTGCTGTAATTGCACCTAGTATTAGGACTACTGTTTGGGCGGGGGGAAATTGAGAAAATATACTTTCTGATCGTATTAATAGAAAGACTCCTGCTACTACCATTGTCGAACTGTGTAGGAGAGCTGATACTGGGGTAGGTCCTTCCATTGCGGCAGGTAATCAGGGGTGTAATCCAAATTGTGCTGACTTTCCGGCTGCAGCAAGTATTAATCCAAACAGGAGGAAGGGTAGCAAGTGGAAGTATTCTTTTGGAAGTGATAGTATTTCTGTTATTTTTCATGATTTACAGTAGAATGCAGATATAGCCATGAACGTTATTAGTCCAATGTCTCCTATTCGTTTGTATATAACAGCTTCTAGTGCTGATCTTCTTGCATCTTTTCGAGTTGTTCATCATCTTATTAATAGAAAGGATAGGAAACCTACCCCTTCTCACCCTAAAAATAGGAGGAATAGTCTTTTTGCGCAGGTTAGAACTAACATTTTAAGTAGGAATATGGTGAGCAGTCGGAAGAAGGCTGTTTTTTTGGGGTCTTCTCTCATATAGTAGTATGAGAATTCCATTATAGATCAGGTGACTATTAGTGCTATAGTTAGGAATAGCGTGAAGAACTGGTCATAAAGTAAGTTGAGTGATATTTTTATAGGGGTGTTGCTCAGCCATAGGCTTAATCTTATTTTTATTGCTCTAAATTTTGTTTTTACTCTTAGGATTAGGGAAATTGTGGATGCTATAGCTAGGAATCCTAGGGTGTGAATTGCAAATGGGCCACTTTTTTTGGAGGTTGAAACTAGCTTATTGGAGATTTTTATTTTGTATGGGTTAATGTTTGCCTGAGTTTTAGTGGAGGTTGTTTTGAATTGGTAGGACTTGGAGAAAAAGAATATTCTAACAATTAATATGGTTAGTATTGTTAGGTTTATGGTGGTTGTTATTAGTGATGGGTTAACAATCATCGATAGCTCAACGGAATTGAACCGCAGGTCTTTGGACTTAGCAGGACCAAGACAATCCTATAGCTTTCGGACTTAAGGCCAGATTTTAACTGGCTTTTTCAGTGCCACAGTCTGATGTTTTTTTTAAACTACTTTAGTCACAATATTAAGGCGGATAGGGGGTTTATTATAATTAGAACTAGGGGGAGTAAATGTAGGGTAGCTAAAAGATGTTCCCGAGAAAAATTTAATTTTATTTTTTTTATTGCTAGGTCTGGGGAGCCTTGTTGTGATAGTTGGAAAATCATCAATGAATATATTGCTCCAAAGACAGTGGCGGCTCCTATAATGGGGAATAATCATATTGATCATGATATTAGGGAAGAAAGAATAAGAATTTCTCCTATTAGGTTTGGGGATGGTGGTAGACCCAATTTTGCTGCGCACATTATTAATCATCATAATGTTGTTAGTGGTAGCAGGGTCTTTAGTCCTCGGACTATGGCTAGTGTCCGTGTTCTTCTTCGTTCGTAAACCGTTTTTGCTAGGGAGAATAGTGCGGAGGATACTAGGCCATGGGCTATCATTAGCATTAATGCTCCTTTCATTCCTCAGGAGCTAGCTGTAAATATGGCTGCGGCTACTATTCTCATGTGCCCAACGGATGAATATGCAATTAGGGCCTTCAAGTCTGTTTGGCGTATGCATACCATTCTTGTAACTAGGGCTCCTCATGAGCAGAATATTACTAGAGGCAAAGAGATAAATTTCATTGATGTTGTTACGAACAATGAAATTAATCGAATTAGTCCATATCCTCCTAACTTTAGGAGTATTGCAGCTAAAATCATTGATCCTGCAACTGGTGCTTCTACGTGTGCCTTTGGAAGTCATAGGTGAAATCCATATACTGGCATCTTTATTAGAAAGGCAATTATAGATAAGGTCCATCATGTAATAAGGGATTTTGTAGTTTTTTCTTTAATTCATATTAGCTCTGTTTTTGGTATTGATAGTGATGAGTTTGATATGTAAAGTGCAATAAGTCTTATAAGGAGGGGAAGGGATCCAAATAGTGTGTAAAATATAAAGTATACACCTGCTTGAAATCGTTCCATTTGGGCTCCTCATCGTGTTATCAGTATTAGGGTGGGGATAAGTGTAGTTTCGAAGGCAACATAAAATAGTAGGAGTTCTAAGGAGCTAAAGGTTACAATAAGAGCTCCTGTAATTATTATTATTGTTATTAAGAATACTCGTTGTCTGGATCTGGTTTTTTTAGAGAGGTGACCCTTTCTTGCAAGGATGGATATTGGTGCTAGTCAGCATCTTAAAATAATTAGTGGGGTTGATATTGTATCTGTAGCTAGAAAGATGGATAGAGTGTGTCAAGAAGTTTTTAGTTGACCTGGAATAATGAACAGTGATATTAAGGCAAGAATTGTTGTTTGGGCTATTGTTTTTGGTCATAGCTTTTTATTGGGGACAATGATGGTTGTTAGAGCTATTCCTGTTGTTATAAATATTAGAGTTATCATTATTATAAAAGTTATTCCGCTCACTCTAATCCTCCTTTTATTCATTCGAAGACTAGTCCTAGTGTTAAAATAAACATAAATACGGACGATATTGGGATTAGTGCTGAGGGGTGTGACATTATGCTGGCTGCTGGCAGTGGAAATAGTAGCGCTATCTCTAGGTCAAATAGGAGGAATAATATTGCTACTAGAAAAAATCGGAAGGAGAAGGGTAGGCGTGCTGATTTTAGTGGGTCAAATCCACATTCGTATGGGGATTTCTTTTCTTCGTCTGTTAGGCGGGATGGGAGAATATGCGCTGCTAATGCGAGTATTGCTGCTATTGCTGTTGTTATTATAAATAGGAATAAGATTGTTGTCATTATTTATATATGATTTGGAGAAATGGCAGATAGTAATGCGTGCGGCTTGAAACCGTTTGATAAGGGTTTAATTCCCTTTTTCTCTTTAGGAGCCTCATCAGTATATACATACATAGAGGAATAATCATACTACGTCGACGAAGTGTCAGTATCAGGCAGCTGCCTCGAATCCAAAGTGGTGATGTGCTGAGAAATGGTGTCTTGATAGTCGAAGTAAGCACACTATTAAGAAGGTAGTTCCTATAATTACGTGAAGTCCGTGAAAGCCTGTTGCTACGAAGAAAGTTGAACCGTATACTCTGTCGGCAATTGTAAATGGGGAGTCTATATATTCTCATGCTTGTAGGATTGTGAAGTACACTCCTAATGAAACTGTTAGGAACAGTGCTTGTATTGCTTCTGTTCGGTTTCCAGCTAGGATTCTGTGGTGAGATCATGTTATTGTAACTCCGGATGAGAGAAGCACTGCTGTTTTTAGTAGTGGAACTAGGAATGGGTTAAGGGGAGTGATTCCAGTGGGGGGTCATGTTACTCCAATTTCTACAGATGGAGCTAGTCTTCTGTGAAAAAATGCTCAAAAAAAGGCAAAGAAGAAACAAACTTCTGAGGTTATAAATAGTATCATTCCGTAACGTAATCCTTTTTCTACTATTGCAGTGTGTCTACCTTGAAAAGTAGCTTCTCGGATTATATCTCGTCACCATTTTATCATGGTGGTGGCAAGAAGAACAAATCCTATAATTAATAAAAGGAGGCTTTTTTTGTGAAATCATAAGACGAGTCCTGAAGTCATCATCAGTCCTCTAATGGCCCCTGTAAGAGGTCAGGGGCTTTGATCTACTAGATGGTATGGGTGTTGATGAGCCATAATTTAAATGTTTTGCTGTAGGTAGAAGTGTACTAGTGCTGTAAATACGTAGGCCTGTATACAGGCAACGCCTATTTCTAGGACAAAGAGTAGAACAAATATAATAAATATGGGTATTCTTATAAGGGGTCTTGAGGCAAGAATTCAGATTGCGGTTGATAATAAAAATATTAGTAGGTGTCCTGCAGTTAGGTTTGCTGCAAGTCGTAGGCCTAGTGCTATTGGTTGAGCAAATAGACTTAGAGTTTCTATTCATACCATTAGAGGTATTAGTAGTCTTGGAGTACCTTGTGGTACTAGGTGACTAAGTCGTCTTTTGAACGCTAGGTAAAACCCTAGAATTTTTACTGCCATTCATAGAGGAAATCCTAGTCTGTAGGTTAGGGAGATGTGTCTTGTTGCTGTGAAAGCATATGGGAAGAGACCAAGAACTTTAACTGATAAGATTAGAATAAATACTCTTGATATTATTCCTGCTCAGGGGGCTGTTTTTGGTCTGGTTTTTTGAAAAATCATTTCTAGGACGTTGGCTCGAAATCTCTTTCATATTGATTGTAATCGTGATGGGGCTCATTTCGTGGGGTATATAAAGGCTAATCATGATAGAGCGAAGATCATGGAAAATATATTCATAGGGATAAATAGGAAGGTTTCAGGGAAGAATTGACCAAAAATACTGTGAATTATACTCATTCTCAGGTTGTGGTCTCCTTGTTAATTTTTGTTGAAGAACTTTCTCTAACTTCAATTTCTTCCTTGTTTTTCAAAAGAATTGAGAGCACTGTTAATAGGCATACTCATATTAGTATGAAGTTTATAACTCATCAAACAAAGTCTAGTTGAGGCACTCCTTGGTAGTAGGTTTTAACTACTTTCTTTTAAATTAAGAGTTTAAGGCTTTTAATAAGCTAACTAAGGGTTATTCTTCTAGGTATTGGGCCACTCAATTTTCAAAAGCGGAAAAAGGAACAGATTCTACTACAATTGGCATAAATCTGTGGTTTGCTCCGCATATTTCAGAGCATTGTCCATAAAATAATCCTGTTCGTGCGGCAAAGAATGTTGTTTGGTTTAGACGTCCTGGGACGGCGTCCATCTTCACTCCTAGGGATGGAACTGCTCATGAGTGGAGTACATCTGCTGAGGAAACTAGGACTCGAATTGGTCTTTGAATGGGGAGAATTAATCGATTGTCTACTTCAAGTAGTCGGGGGTTACCTAAAGCTACGTCTGTTGTGGGAACCATATAAGAGTCGAATTCTATTTCTTTGTAGTCTGTATACTCGTATCTTCAGTACCATTGATGGCCGATGGCCTTTATTGTGAGAAATGGATTTTTAACTTCATCCATTAGGTATAGTAGTTGTAAGGATGGTAAGGCGATAAATATCAGAACTATTGCTGGGACTACTGTTCAAATTGTTTCTAGTTCTTGTCCTTCTAGGAAGAATCGATTTGTTTTTGAGGATGTAATTAGTGAGGCTAGGCCGTAAAAAACTAGTATCGTAATGAGGGTGAGAACTATTAGAGCGTAGTCGTGAAAGTAAGTTAGCTCCTCCATTAGGGGGGAGGATGCATCTTGGAAGCCAAATTGTGCTCAAGTTGCCATTAATATTGAAGTAAGTTAAGTTTGGCTACTAAATCAGATGAATGTGTGCGAGATAGTGCAACCATTAGTGATAGTCCTATTCTTGCTTCGCAGGCTGATATAGTAAGCAGTAGGAGTTTAAATGTTGTGTTTTGTAGAATTGAAGTTTTTATTTTTCATATTGCTATTCCTATAAATAGGGAAATTAAGAGTAGTTCTAGACATAGAAGTATGGATAGGAAGTGAAGTCGTTTTAGTAGGACACCCATTAATCCTAAGTAAAAAGTTGAAAGAATAATTATTAGAAGGGCGATTTCAAGGGTTTTGGATTTTAACCAAAGCTTTCTGAGCCGAAATCAGAGGTTCTTATTTAAACTAACTCTCATAAAATTACTTAACAATAATTATGGTTGAAGGGGTTTCGTCAAACGTGTGATGTGATGGTGGAAAGGATGTGTATTGCCATTCCAGAGAGGCTTTTGAAAATTCTGGTGTAATTCCTTCTCGTTGTGAAGCAAATGCCTCTCATATTAGGAAGAGAAAAAATAACATTGCTACTAGTGATATGGTTGATCCTATAGATGATACTGTGTTTCATAGGGTGTAGGCGTCTGGGTAGTCAGAGTAGCGTCGAGGCATTCCTGCTAGTCCTAGGAAGTGTTGAGGAAAGAAGGTTAGGTTAACACCAATAAACATTATAAAGAAGTGGGCCTTACTTCAAAGGGGGTGTAAGCTATATCCTGAAAATAGGGGAAACCAGTGTGTAAATCCTGCAAATATAGCGAAGACTGCACCCATTGATAAGACATAGTGGAAGTGGGCAACTACATAGTATGTGTCATGAAGCACAACGTCAATTGAAGAGTTGGCAAGTACAATTCCTGTGAGTCCTCCTAGGGTAAATAGAAATACGAATCCTAATGCTCATAGTAGTGGAGTTTCTCATTGTAGATTTGATCCTTGAAGAGTTGCCATTCAGCTGAAAACCTTAATTCCGGTTGGAACAGCAATAATCATGGTTGCAGCGGTAAAGTAGGCTCGTGTATCTACGTCCATTCCAACTGTAAACATATGGTGGGCTCATACTAAAAATCCTAGTATACCAATGGCGATCATGGCGTAGACCATACCAAGGTATCCAAATGGTTCTCGCTTTCCAGAGTAGTGAGCTATTACATGAGAAATCATGCCAAATCCTGGTAGTATAAGAATGTAAACTTCTGGGTGGCCGAAAAACCAGAATAAGTGTTGGAATAAAATTGGATCTCCTCCTCCAGCTGGATCAAAGAAGGTAGTGTTAATATTTCGGTCTGTTAATAACATTGTTATTGCTCCTGCAAGGACAGGAAGAGAAAGAAGAAGAAGGAAGGCGGTTACAAATACTGATCATACAAATAATGGTAAGCGGTCAAAAGACATTCCAGGAGTTCGCATTTTAATAATTGTTGTTATAAAGTTTATGGATGCTAAGATTGATGAGGCACCTGCTAGGTGAAGTGAAAAGATAGCAAGATCCACTGATCCACCAGCATGGGCTATTTTACTAGATAGTGGAGGGTAGATAGTTCATCCTGTTCCGGCACCTCTTTCTACTCCAGCGGATGCAAGTAGCAAAATAAAAGATGGTGGGACCAGTCAAAAGCTCATTTTTTTCATTCGTGGAAAAGCCATATCTGGGGCTCCTATCATTAGTGGAATTAGTCAGTTTCCAAATCCTCCTATCATTATAGGCATTACCATGAAGAAGATCATAACTAGTGCATGTGCAGTTACAACAACATTGTAAATTTGGTCATCTTTTAGAAGAGAGCCTGGTTGAGCTAGTTCTGCTCGAATAATAACTCTCATGGCGGTCCCAACCATTCCTGCTCAGGCGCCAAAGATTAGATAAAGAGTACCGATGTCCTTATGATTGGTAGAAAACAGTCATCGTCTTAGTTGCATGTTTTTAATTTTAGTGTTTGCTTGTTTTTGTATGGACACTTTCTTTCTGGTCCTTTCGTACTAAGAAAGATTTTTACGAAGATAGAAACTGACCTGGCTTTCGCCGGTCTGAACTCAGATCACGTAGGACTTTAATGGTCGAACAGACCAACCCTTGAGAGCTTCTGCACCCTCAGGATGTCCCGATCCAACATCGAGGTCGCAAACCTTTTTGTCAATGTGAACTCTCAAAAAAGATAACGCTGTTATCCCTGCGGTAACTTGTTCCTTTGATCACCTAAGTGGATCATGCTTTCATTTCTGATATTAGGAGGGTATTCCTTTGTTAAATTTTTAGTTAACGGAAGATTTTCTTTTTCCGCGGTTGCCCCAACCAAAGCTTTTCGTAAGAACGCTGTAGTCTAAGTTTTGTAAATTTATTGATTAGTATTGTTTAACTTTTTGGGGGTCTTACGTTTTACTTTAAGCTCGACAGGGTCTTCTCGTCTAGCGATTTTATCTACGCCTCTTCACGTAGAAGTAAATTTCAGGGTTAAAAAAAGAGACAGTCTAGCTCCGTCTTGCCATTCATACCAGTCTCTATTTAGGAGACAAGTGATTATGCTACCTTTGCACGGTCAAGATACCGCGGCCGTTTAACCTTGGTCACTGGGCAGGCAGGACCCCTTATGTAAAGTTAACAAGGGGCGATGTTTTTGGTAAACAGGCGAAGCACTATTTGCCGAGTTCCTTTTTTTTTTTTTTTTTTTCCTTTCTCCTGCGTTGGAAGACGTTTTTTGAAATTACTTTTTTATTATCATTGTTTCTACTTCCAGGGTTATTTCCGTATATGTTGCAGGTGAAATCTTTCTTACTCATATTAACATTGTTTTCTCTTCTTAAAGATTATTCCGATACGTTTTTTTAGTTTTGGTTTGGCTTTCAGTTATTTTTTAGACTTGTTTTTTAATTAAGCTTTAACGCTTTTTTGTTAAAGGGCTGCTTCTAGGCCTATTCTTTTTTTGTTTGTCTATTTATTTTGTTCTTTGACCTTAACTAAAATTGTTGGCTTTTTCCATCTTGAGCACCAAGTTTATCCTTGGTGTTCTGACCTTTTGTTAAAATTTTAGGAGATTGTCTAATATCTTGTAATATTTTTCTTTTTTGTGTTTGGAGGTCTTAGCTTAGACTAATTTCTCGGAAAGCCAGCTATATCCTAGCGCGTTTAGCATTTCACAACTATTCTTTTCTTTGGGGGTACTATTGCAACAGTACCTTGTCCTTTCTGAAAAAGAGAAAAGAGTAGCTCGCTTGGTTTCGGGGTTAGCATTTTCTAGCTTCTTTCTTGTTAATTCATTATACACGAGGTAAAAGTGTTAATCTTTACTTTAATAAATTTTTTATTTATTATTATTTCATTTTTCCCTTGCGGTACTATTTTTGGGCTTATAATTTGATTTCTTACGATGTTACTGTCTTTGGAATTGTTTTTTTAAAAAAAAATTTTTTACTTTTTTTATGTTTTCTTTGCCTTCTTGAAAGATTTTTATATAATTATATATAGGGGTAGAGTGATTGGTATGGCAAAAATCCCTATTGTTGCGAGGGTTGAGGTAAGCCATGTTTTTGGGTGGAGGTAATTTGTCTTTCTATTATTTCGTCATGCGGTAAGGCTTATTATGTGTTGTGGAAATAGGATGAGGCCAACTTTAAATGAGACCCGGAGGTAAAAGAATAGTCTTAATAGTCTTCCTATAATCATTATGGAGGATAGAATTATAAAGTTTTTTGCTATTAAAAAATATAGTGAGGTAAACTTTAACATAAACCCTGTTAGTGGTGGTAGTCCCCCTAATGATAAAATGAGAAGGGTTATTAGAACTATTCTTATTGGTGATAGCTGTGCTGTTTTTTTAAGGTGTCCTAGAGATGATATTGTTAGTAGGTCTAATAGTAGAAACATAGCTGTATTTATAAGTAGGTATATAATCAGCATTATGATTGCTGCTTGGGTTGAATAAATAGATGTTATGACTATTCACCCCATGTTTGCTATTGATGAAAAAGCTAGTATCTTACGGGTCTGAGTTTGTTTTAGTCCTCCTCATCCCCCAACAATTATTGATATTAGTCCTGTTGCTAGGAGCATTGTGGAAAACGTTGTTTTTACTATTGAAAGGATAAGAATTATTGGAGCAATCTTTTGTCAGGTGGCGATGATGAGTCCTTGTAAAAATGGTAGTCCTTGCAGGACGTCTGGAAACCAGAAATGGCATGGTGCGAGGCCTATCTTAAATGCTAGTGCTATACTTATGCATAGCATGGTTACTTTTTTGGCTGGATCTAGTATTGATCAGGATCCTGTAACTCAAGCTTGTATCATTGCTCCGTTCAGGAGAAGGGCGGCTCTTAGTGCTTGAATTAGGAAGTACTTGATGGATGCTTCTATTTTTCGAGGTGAGAATTTTGCACACAGTAATGGAATTAGGGCTAGGGTTCTTATTTCTAGGCCTATTCATATGACAAATCAGTTTTGGGAGGATAGTACTATGAATGTACCTAGTATTACTGTTAAAAATAGTAGGATTGATATCGTTCGGGACATAGAACTTGAAGGGAATTTAACCCTTAATAATCTAATTATCAGCTAGACACCTTATCTTTTAGGAGCAAGTTCTAAAATAGTGGCAGGGATATTCCGGTTGCTATTACAATTGATATAACTGTGCACAAAGCTCCTATTGAAAGAGGTAGGTATCTCTTTCATGTTAAAAACATTAGTTGGTCGTATCGGAATCGAGGGTAGGCTGCTCGCGTTCATAAAAATAGGAACACAAGGATTGTTGTCTTGGCTGCTACGGTGAGGGCATTTATTGGAAATACTTTGGGAAATGGAGAAGCTCCTCCCAAAAATAGTACGACTGAAAATAAGTTCATGATTATTATTTTCGCGTATTCGGCTATGAAGAACAGAGCAAAGGGTCCTCCTGCATATTCTACTTTGTATCCTGAGACTATTTCTGATTCTCCTTCTGTAAGGTCAAATGGAGCTCGATTTGTTTCTGCTAGTGTTGACACAAATCACATGTAGAAGAGGGGAAGACAGGAAAACGCATATCAGGATAGTTGTTGAACTTCTATTATATATGATAAGTTAAAACTTCTGGAAAATAAAATTATGGACAATAGTATTAAGGCTAATCTTATTTCATATGAGACTGTTTGTGCTACTGCTCGAATGGCTCCTATGAGGGAATACTTTGATTTTGATGCCCACCCTGATCCTAGTATTGCGTAGACGGATAGTCTTGATATGCCAAGTACTAGTAGTAGGGATAGTTGTAAGTCTAGTGTTGGCGAGAGGACAGGCATAAAGTTTCAAAGCAAAAGTGCTAATGCTAGGAATAGGAATGGTGCTAGGAAAAATAGGTATGGTGAGGCTGTGGAGGGCTTTAGTGTTTCCTTTATAAATAGCTTTAATCCATCTGCAAATGGTTGGAGGAGTCCGTAGGGTCCTACTACGTTTGGTCCCTTACGGAATTGCATGTATCCTAAAACCTTTCGTTCGACTAGGGTTAAAAAGGCTACGGCTAAGAGGACTGGAACTAGGAAAGACAGAAGTTCTAGAGTGTTATATATAATTACCATGAGCAATAGAAAGGATTTGAACCTTTGATAGGAAGGTCTTAGGCCTTCTGCATTAACCACTTTGCTACTTTTGCTACTCTATCTTAGGCTTTAACTAAGACCCTTTGATTGGAAGTCAAGAATACTGATGTACTCATAGAGTTAGAAAGGAAAGGAGTTTAACCTTTATGGGCGGATTTACAATCCACCGCTTTACTGCTCAGCCACCTTACTTTTTAATTTCAGAGAGGTTTAGTTAAATAATAACTTTGGGTTGTCAGGCCAAAATTGCTGGTTAGAATCCAGCAACTTCTAAAAGTAGAGGGAGGTTTTTATCCTTCCATTCCTGGGGTATGAGCCCAAAAGCTTGAACACTTAGCTTACTCTACTTTCTTTATTATATATATATATATATAGTTTTTAGACAAAGCATAGCTAGTTAGTAAGTCTCTCTTTTACACGGAGTATACACCTGTGCAATTCAGGTTGCTTTGAAGCTTTGGCAATATCTTAGTTGCATCTAAGGATTTGCAATCCTAAATGTTGTTTACACTACAAAGCCCAAGAACTAAGAAGGTTTCATTCTTATTTAAAGCTTTGAAGGCTTTTATTTTTGTTAACTTAAGTTCTTTTGTGGCTTTAGTTTAATAAAAACGTTTGCTTTGCAAGCAGAAATTCTAAGTTGAAGTCTTGGAAGCTACAAGCTGGAGGAAGGACTTGAACCCACGTTGAAAGATCCTAAATCTTTTGCATTAACCACTTTGCTACTACAGCCTGGGAAGATAGGTATTTATCCTATTGTTTCTTGGTTAACGGCCAAGCGCCTTTACATTTAGCTACAACCCAAATTTTTAAAGAATAGTTTAATAGGCAAAACGAAGAACTTTGACTTCTTTGTTGTGGGTCCGATTCCCACTTCTTTAATCAAGAGAGTAGGATTTTCACTTACATTGGTAACTCCCAAAGCTACTGTTTTTTGTTAAACTATCTCTTGTTTGTTATATATATATAAAGGAAGGAAAATTTTTTTTCTTGTCTTTAAATCTCTTTAGAGAGGAATCCCCCCCCCCCCCCCCCCCCCCCAGTATCCAAAAAGGTAATACAGAAATACCCCGATCGACGAAGGAGAGAGGGGGAGGAGTTCTGATGAGAGACTTTTTTAGCCTTGAGAGGGGATTTAACCCTCTCTTCCGGTTTACAAGACCGGATGTTTTGACTTTAAACCTTCAAGGCGTACTAAGCTCCTATTGAGATTCTAACTCAAACTTAGAGCGTGAAAAGCTCTTGTTGTAATTCAACTATAGGGGCTTTTGCCAGGCTCACCTTCCGGTGAGCCTATTGTGTTACGACTTTTCTCCCCTTACTGTAAAGGCTAGGCGAGAGTGACGGGCGATGTGTACGCATTCCAGAGCTTTTTTCCTGTACTTTTTCTTCTGTTACAGTACTACTGAATCCAATTTCCGCCGGTTATTTCATTTCGGCTTTCACTGGCTTTTAAAGGCATTGTAGCTCACCTGTTCCCAATTCATAGGCTGCACCTTGATCTGACGTCTGGGGAATATTTCTTTTAGCCAACTTTCTTAAGAAGTAGGCTTACGACGATGGTATACAAGCTGGGTTGTTCAAGAATTGGTGAGGTGTTTCGTGGATTATCGATTCAACGGCAAGCTCCTCCAGGAAGGTTTGGAAAACCGCCAAGTCCTTTGAGTTTTAAACTTATGGTTTGTAATCCTCTGGTGCTTTGTTAGTTTAGGGCCATGTATAACAGGGTATCTAATCCTGGTTTATCTCTTAGCTTTCGCGGGTTCAGATTGTTAATTAATTTTTTCTCTTTCTGTTGAGGTTAGCTTTCTACCGCTTTCTTGGGGCTTGAATTAAATTTTCTTTCTTAACCGCTCTTTTGACCGTTAGTTTTTAGTTTCAGGAAGTACGTATAACCGCGGTGGCTGGCACGTATTTTACCTCCCTTTTTTTCTTTTGCTAAATCTAGGTTTCCTTAATTGTTTAATATTTAGCACTGCAGTTGTGGCGTATTGCTTAGTGTTGTTAGCTCTTTATTGGGCTTGATACTAATGTATTAGGGTCTGTTTTCTTTTTAGTCTAATATTTCTAACTTATTACTTCACTGGTTGGTTAAATGACTTGCATGTGGCATCTTGGAAAAAACTAATTTTGGGACTAGGACCAAATCGGCTGCTAAGGAGGGGACTTAAACCCCTTTTGGAGCATTTTCAGTGCTATGCTTTATTCTGTTAAGCTACCTTTG